AGTGCACTCCTTTTGTACCTCTTGCTTCTTGTAGCTACTTAGATGCTACTCCTGAGTTGGTTGGCTACCTCTTAAGATGCTCTTTTGTAGCTCCTCGTTAGTAGATGCACTCTTTTTGTCTACTACCTCTTGAGTAGATAGATGCTCTTTCCTCTTTAGGGAAAGCTATTCCTTGAGTTGAGATGCTTACCTCGGGCTTGGATCCATTGGTTGGGGAACCATTGGACCGATAGTTGGCAGCTTAGAGGGGAGCGGAAGAGGTGGAAATTGGATCGAATAGAAAGGTGGGGCCGGATAGAGAAGAGGGGGAACAAAGAGAGCCTTCCTCTCCGGTAGCAGGTAGTGCCTTATTGGGCGTGCTTAAGCATATAAGGAAGGGAAGGTAGCAGCTATCCTAGGAGCTAGTCTGAAGTAGGAAGCTCTGCATCGTCAATAGCAGCGTGAAGTGCCCCTGATCTCTCTGCTGGATCTATCTGCTCTTTCCTTCTTTCTATTCCGAGTAGCAGACAATCTCATGCAAGATCAGACAATCCCGAGAAACTATAAATGTCTGCTGTTACCTAACATTGTCTTGTAGCTTGCCTTCCTTCTCTAACTGGTAGTTGAATAAGGAATTCCGCTTAACCTGCCCTCCATTCAAGACAGGAATGGGCTAAGGGCCTCCCTCTTGAATATGAGCTCTACTATGAGCTAAACCAAGGAAGGCCGCTCTTCCTGCCTAACTGTAAGCGGAGAAGCCATCCATAAAAGACAGCATGCTGTAAACTCTATTGTCCACTAATAGATCAATGTGCGGAAGGGGGAAATCGTCCTTGGGGCTTGCTTTGTTTAAGTTCCGGAAATCCATAGACATACGAACCTTCCCATCTTTCTTCGGAACCGGGAGGAGATTAGCTAGCCACTCGGGATAATGCGAGATAAAGAATAGGCTTCATATTCTTTTACGACCTCCTCTTTGATCTTCCCACTCGGGTCGTAATCTCCTTCACTTTTCTTTCACCGCTTTCATTCCTGGGATAAAAGGCAATCTATGAACAAGCAAATCTCTGTCTAGTCCTGGAATATCCTCGTAGGACCAGGCAAAGACATCCCTGTATGCCTGAACGAACTCAATCAGGCTTCCTTTCTCCGTCGGGCACAAGGACGAGCCGATCCGGACTAATTTGGGGTCCTCTTCACTGCCAATTATAGGCCAGCATGCCTTGAAAAAATGGGCGTTAAAACCGTCAGGCCCCGGGGCTTTATCCGAGAGCTAAAGACAACTTCTTCAACATCCTTGGGGGTGAAGGCTCGACAGAGGGATTGGATTCGCCTTGGTTCTGTCTATCGCTCTATAGGGAAAGCCAATGACTCCTTATTGCGCTGGTAAAGCGCGTTTGACCCATGTCTCTCGAAAAAGGGTGCCCCCCCTCTATCAATACATATGGCTCGACTTCATTATCCGCCCTTTTCCCCTCTCACAATGCTCACGAACTCTCTCCCTCAGTAGAGCGTGAACTTCATTTCGAAGTCCCTCCCGTTGGGGATCGGCGTGGGGAACTTCCGCCGGTTCTGGCGCTTGCGGCGGTGCCTCTTGAGCTGGGTTTATTATATTACGCAGCAGCTCGAATAAATCCATATCCATCTTTCTCCATCTTTCTTGGTTTATTCTATATATATCTAGAATGAGCACTGTGAACTATCCGCTTTAAATGGATAGTGGTCAGAATGAAAATCAACACTTTTACTCGATCGGAATACGGATGAGATCAGAGACGCCATCATTGGGGCAAACGATGCAATAGCTTAAAGCGAACGGTCTACTCAAGCTCAAGAAAGCTATTGTATTGTAGTTACGGTACTCAATCAAGCCGATCGATCGTAGAAAAAGCACTTCTCTTTCTGTGCCCTCCTTCGAATCTTTAATGAGCCAAGCTTCCTCACGCTTCACGTAAGCCTCCTTGTCCTCTCTCCTTACCTTATTCGATTAGGGCGAGCCTCTCTTCGGATCCTTCGGTTCTGTCTCCTGGAAGGAACCTTATTCTCTATTATCAGGGAGTCCCCTGCAGTATTCTACAGCTTTAGCTTTGGCTCTAGGACTACCAACTATGCACCTCTATCTAGAAGGCCGGAAATCTCTTTCTGCACATGCTCTTCGGCCTAGGACCTTCAACTTCGCCTCTCTAGGTCGAGGAGCTGATAAGGTATTTCTCCATTTGATGCTGTAGGAGTGCGTGCGAGACTTCCGGATGCTCCAAGCCCGATCCGCCCTCCTGCCTGCCTAGCTCCCTAACCGGTCTTCAAGCCATCTCTTCTCTTCGCTAACTACCTTGCTCTCATCTCAACAAGATTCTTCACTTCAGACTTTACACTAAGAATTTGATATATAGAGTAGAGTTCTTTCTTTATTCAAAACCTTTCTTGAGTATTGAGAAACCTACGGCACAGAACGGCACACTGAAGCGGAAATAAAGAAAACACTTGGCTTCCCTACCCCTTTCTTCGTCTTCTGATTTCTACCTCGAGTACCTTCCCTTGGCTGCTCCTTGACTACCATAAAGATAAAGCATTGGGACGGATAGCCGAAGGGATTTTCATTCTACACACCTACGAAGCATTCAGTTAGTGGAAATTAGGGGTACAAACAGGAGACCAAACGTCCCGCGGTTATGCGAAAAATCCACTCCAGTGATGAGACTTCTAATAAGAAACTTCCAGCCTTTCACCGGTTTGAAGCAAGGCCTTCGGGGACTGACCTTGAAAACGGTCCAATTGATCAAAGCCTGTCTTTTTGGCCGTCGATCACTTCTATTCGTCCCTTCGCTAGCCGCGCTTCAACTCAAAACGAGCCTAATAGGGCTAAGGAGCTGGTGTGCCCAACAAGAAACCATTATTCAATCAATTTGAACTCAAAGAGATGTTCTCTATTCAACTGCCCATCCATCCTTCAATCAATCAGAAGTAGTATAACATCATTATCGCTGACTTTTCTCTCTATCTCGAGACGGTACCACTGAAGATTCACTTTTAGCCTTTTTACCGTCTCTTTCGGCGTCAGTCGATGTTCCTTCTTATCCCGATTAAGAAAATGCAACGTTGGATGACAGCCCGTCTGTTGGGGCAAAAACCTTTTCTCCCTCATCGCCGGGCTTCTCGAATCAACTGGGAGCCTTTGACCGGGTCGGACCTCGATCAGGGTTCCTCATAGCTGCACCGTGGAAGATCAACTTGTCATTTACTGTCAAAAGGTTTGAAAGCCTCGGAGACAGGCTTTTCAAACAGAACTTTGGATGAAGAAAGAGGGGTCATTTGGTAATCAACAGAATTGCCTTCGGAACCAGACCTTGGAAAGAGAACAATTGATGAATCAAACAAAGGCTGAAAAGGAAGATCCAAAAAAGCGGAGCGGCACCTACCATTTCTCAACATTTGACGAGAGCCCGGGATCTTAGAATGCCAGTCCATTTGTACTCTTCTCTGAATCTTCGAACGAAATGGTTGAGCGTCACGGAAGACTTTGCTCAACAACATCGTGCTAACATTCCACTTTGATTAAACTTCAACAAAGTGGTTTAGGTGTGTTTACGAGACGGATTAGTTCTCTTATCCGGATCAGGCATAAGTAGGACCGGAGCAGGCAGACAAGACAAATGGCCAAAAGTTCTGCAAATACCAAAGAAAGCACTTTTGGTCACACCTTTTAAAAAGAGTGCTTCGTGTTCAAGGCAAGAAATGATTAAGAACAATGAGGTTACTCTACATGACTCAGAAGAAGAGACCACAACAGCTGCACCGGTGTTCGTGGGCTTTGATGAAGAGGTGCATTTTTCTTGAGAAATGGAGGATGACTCCAATCTTTGCACCGATGAATTCGAAGTCCGACGTTTAGACGAAGAGTGAATCGAAGAGGAATGGCAGATGCATGTCACAAGGAGCGCTAAGAAAACAAGGCAAAAAAAGAGATTGCATTGCTCAGACATCACGCCCCGTCAGCATGGATCTACGGCGTTCGTCCCCCCACCCCAAAAAGGCAAAAATAAAAAGACTGGCCAGAAGGTGATGAATGACTTATTGAAACAAGTCCCACCGTTGCCGATTACTCTAAGAGAGTACATGCCCAAAAAACTCATCTCTCATAAAGACGATGAAGAGGGGGATGAAGAAATCCAACATGTTATCTGTGCTATGATTCGGGTGACCGAAGCAAACGAGAAGAAAGAAACTAAAGCAATGAGTGAACAAGGTCCAAACAAAACAAACCGAACGGATTTACACCTGGAGCCTCTTGATGAAGAAGAGGAGGATATCCAGATTTGGTACAAAGGAAGAAAGGCGTATCGATGACGTCCGTTCAAGGCTCTTCCATACTCAAAAAAGCAAGACATTGAAATGGGTTCAGATGAAGATAATTTTCCGCCGAAGGTATCAAAGGGCAAAATAAACCAAGTCCAGCACTGGATAACCAAGCAGACGGCGGGGGAGGTACGTAGGGACCGGACTCACCAATCCATTTCCCCCCTTTATCAGTACTTTTCTTTGGCAAAAAAGACTTGTCTCCAAAAACGGATTTCTTAAGGCGATGATGAAGTGCTGGACCCCTTCTCTCGGCTAATATTTGTGACACTGATGGTAGGAAGACGGCACTACTTTGTTCGTGTGGATCCAAGGCCTTCCCAGTCACATATGGTACGATGGCCTGAAGTCCACGACCTCAAAGACACAATCTACAGATAAAATGGAACTTCGTAGGCCGACAATTTCGGGTAAGTTTCATTGACGATCTTCAAATCCATGGCATTGCACTAGCTGCCTTCTTGATCGACCGCTCCACCCCATTACCTGACAGCCCCTACTTTCATTCGACACTTCCCAGATTTATGCTTCAATGTGAAAAGTACTGGTCCCAGTTCCGCTGTAAGTAGTACTCGGTTCTGGTTTTCTCGAAAGGTTTAACGAAGTCCATAATCCATCCATTTAAACTTGAGTTTCTAAGAGTTCTCCCTACCTTCACCTTTTCCGTG